GGCCGGGCTTAGAGCGAGTGAAACTCATCACTACCTCGTAAGGGCATTGAGACCATAGCATGTTACACGAGGAAAAAAAACCTTGTAGTGTTGTCATACAGCTGCCCGCCTAGAAGAGCCACTCGCTCTGTAGTGTTGTCACACAAGATAAGCACGCCGCCCGCCTGCTGGCCGGGCGAATCGAAGTTCTCTTCCGGTCAACTGTCCACCCAGTCAAGTGCAAAAAACACAGTAGAATCACGCAACGCACGCTGCTGGTGTGCTTCCTGCCCGCGAGGAAAGAAAGAAGAGCGACAAGGTTGAGTTCTGATTTGACTGTTTGCAGCATGGGAGCAGATTACCCAAAAAATCCCTGGGAACAATGAAAAAAAAAAGATATCTCGGTAACAAAAACCATAGGGGGCTGTATTGGCGAGATCCAACGGTGAACAGCTGCCCAAAATCAAAACCGCCTGGAAGTCCGAGGACCTTTAGTACCGTACCCCCAACCAGCAGCCTTCGCGCCAAGCAAGACCGCCCTTGTCCCTCTCCTTTCAGTCGAGTTTGTGTTCACAACCTCTCCTTTTAGTCGAGTAAGAAATACCTCGGGAAGTAGGGCTCCTATTGACTAAAGATTGGTTCTTCGCTTTCCTTTAGAATGAAAGTAGCTATGAAGCCCCTACCTACAACTTACTTTGTTTGATTCAAAAGGCGAACAGCCCCCCCAACTAGTCGTATGGGGTGGGGTTCTTGTGGTAAGCTGCCTTGGATATGATAAATTCCTAAAAAAAGGCAAAGTCCGCTATTAGACGAAGATCTTCCTATCAATAGATAGGAATTAGTGTTCGATATAGGGGATAGGATCTATCTGCTCTCTCTTAAAAAAAATTGAGAGAGCAGATATAACGATATAAAATCGGAAGGATAGATAGACATCTAAAGAAAGGGATGTCTATTCTATTCCTCTTTTTTTTATAGAAAGAAAAGATATCTCGTTCATCTATCTTTTGTTTATTTATCATTGATTCTATCTATGAATCAAGTCGAATTCGTTTTTGGCCGAAGCCCCGAATGGATTGGATCGTTTCCGCCAACGAAATGAACGCGGAGCCCGTTCCGAATGCTTCTTCGATCCGGAAGTTCTCGCGAAGAGAATAAGATGCTGCTCCCCCTCCCTCTGTCTTTTTTCGCTTTGCTAATCTTCCCCTTCCCCTCTAACGGGGGCCAGGCGGCGGCGGGCGCGGGAGGAAAAAACCTAAGAGCGTTTTCTCTTAGGTCCTTCTTTTTTCAGTGCAACATAGGAAAGCGCCCTCTTTTTGTCATCTCTGCAGCTTTCCAGATTTTGTATTGAACGCATGGCGTAGCTAGGACCTTCAAATCATGTTTGAGCCTATGTTCAAACAAAACCCATCCCCCGGGCTGGAAAGAATGCCCGCCAAGTTCTGATAAGGTCTCGACGAGCCCCGGAAAGGCTCGGCGAAGGGAGGGAGATGCGGCGGGGGAAGGAAAAGGCTTTAGGAGATCGAGAGATTTTCTTTCTTGGCCGAGGATGGCCTACGGTGCGTGTTATCTGAAGGGAGCACGCTTTTTCGACCGCGGTGCTATGATTGCCGGAGCCTCTCCTCGTTCCGCCCGCTGGCCTATTGGGATAGCAGCCTGCGGGCTTTACCTGCCCATTAGAATATAATCAAAAATTCCGGCTCGGCCCGGGAAAGCGCTGGCAACAACAGAAAGGAAGGGGTCCATGTAGCTGCTGCGCCCGCCCCTCTTCTTAGTCAATGGGGCAGCAGGTTCGGCATCTACTAGAAAAGAGAGAATCCACTTCAGATAACCACACCTCGGCTAGGCAGCGTGTGGAATGGCCGAGAGCGGACCTTTTTGGATATATAATCCAAGTCGAGAGTGGAGTTACAGGAACAGCCGTCTGATGGAAAAAAACTTTCACGTTCGGTTCAGAGAGCACTTTTTTCGTTGAGAATTCCTCGTTCCCTTTCGTGTGAATTCCCCAGTGGCGAATTTCAAACTTGTGGGTCTATTCAATCTTTCGAGCCCCGAAGAAAACCCCCTCCCCCTCGGACTCCATATTCCTTTTGACTCTATATATGTGGGCACCAGATATCTATGAGGGTTCACCCACCCCGGTTACAGCATTCCTTTCTATTGCGCCTAAAATCTCTATTTCTGCTAATATTTTACGTGTTTCTATTTATGGTTCCTATGGAGCTACATTGCAACAAATCTTCTTTTTCTGCAGCATTGCTTCTATGATCTTAGGAGCACTGGCCGCCATGGCCCAAACGAAAGTCAAAAGACCTCTAGCTCATAGTTCAATTGGACATGTAGGTTATATTCGTACTGGTTTCTCATGTGGAACCATAGAAGGAATTCAATCACTACTAATTGGTATCTTTATTTATGCATTAATGACGATGGATGCATTCGCCATAGTTTCAGCATTACGGCAAACCCGTGTCAAATATATAGCGGATTTGGGCGCTCTAGCCAAAACGAATCCTATTTC